AAATACGAGACTGTATTAAAAATTATGTCCAAAAAAATATAAAAATATCCTCTGGTATGGAGGGAATTGCACGTATCGAAATTCAAAAAAGAATTGATCTCATTCAGATCATAATCTATATGGGATTTCCTAAATTATTAATTGAAGATAAACCCCGAAGAGTCGAAGAATTACAGCTGAATGTTCAAAAAGAGCTTAATTGTGTCAATAGAAAACTCAACATTGCTATTACCAGAATTTCCAATCCGTATGGGCATCCTAATATTCTTGCAGAATTTATAGCTGGTCAATTAAAAAATCGCGTTTCTTTTCGAAAAGCAATGAAAAAAGCTATTGAATTAACTGAACAGGCGAATACAAAAGGAATTCAAGTACAAATTGCAGGACGTATCGACGGAAAAGAAATTGCACGTGTTGAATGGATCAGAGAAGGCAGAGTTCCTTTACAAACAATTGAAGCTAAAATTGATTATTGTTCCTATACCGTTCGAACTATTTATGGGGTCTTAGGAATAAAAATTTGGATATTCGTAGACGAAGAATAAAAAAACGTTATTTGTCTTTACATTTTATCCAACGATAAAACACGAAAACTATGTAGTATAACACTATACCGTAATAAAAAAAAATTGCAGTCTTCTTTTTTATGTTTAAGAAAAAATCAGCAATTCTATAAGGTTTAATAAACATTTCCATCAAAACTCTTTTGATATAATTGCTATGCTTAGTGTGTGACTCGTTGGTTTAGGATTCGATTAGATTAAGATAAAAAAAAGAACTTACCTAAAAGAGCAACTAATAACTATAGCATTAATAAATAACCTAAGCAACTCATTGCTTCGCATTATCTGGATCCAAAAAAATCAGTCAAGATATGATAGGCTGATCATATCATTGTAGCAACTGAATAAAAAAAAAAAGAATAAAGAAATATGATTATAAGTTATGAAAGGTAATCAAAAAGTATGCGGATAAATGGAAGGATGAAAGAAAGAGAGAAAAAATGGAATATTAATGATATATGATTCCAATTTGGAAAGTCTATGAGGTCACTGTAAGAAAAGCAATGTAATAAAGCATCAATACAGATTCATTCATAAGAATTAGATAAATCTGTTCCGAAAACAAAAAATTAAGAGCCTTGAGCCAATAAAAACTGAGAAAATTGACTCAAAAACAAATTAAAAAAGGAAATTCAAAATTTCATGTAAGAGCTCCATTGTAGAATTCGGGCCTAATGATTAATCAAGAAGCGATGGGAACGACGGAACCCATGAATATAGAGGATTCTAGTGAAAAATAAATCTTAGTAATTCATTGGACAGGATGGCGGAATAAACCAGAAACTTTATTATCTATTCCGATTTTGATTCTGAGACCTCGTGGGATAACCATCAAACTTAAATAGATATTGAAAGAGTAAATATTCGCCGGCGAAAAAAAGGATGTTTTTTTTTTCAAATAAAAAAAAGTAATAAAATATGAAAAAAAAATGAAAAAGATAAAAGAAAATAAGAATTTGTTAGAATCTTCTAACTCTAACAAAAACTACATTCGAAATGATGATATTACGTTATTTTTAAATAATTAAATAAATAGAATTCATCTTGGATTCTATTTAAAAAAAGACATACACAAATTTAGAAGAGATAAGATGAAATTTCAACAAATACCATGATTAATAGGATTAATCATTAACTACATCTATATCTTAATTAGTCCTTTTATTCGCGAGGAGCTGGATGAGAAGAAACTCTCACGTTCAGTTCTGTAGTAGAGATGGAATTTCTAATTTAGAAAAAACCCATCAACTATAACCCAAAAAGAACCAGATTTCGTAAACAACATCGAGGAAGACTAAAAGGCATATCTTCTCGGGGGAATCGTATTTGTTTTGGAAGATATGCTCTTCAAACACTTGAACCCGCTTGGATCACATCTAGACAAATAGAAGCAGGGCGACGAGCAATGACACGAAATGTACGACGTGGTGGAAAAATTTGGGTACGTATATTTCCAGACAAACCAGTTACAGTAAGACCCGCGGAAACGCGTATGGGTTCTGGGAAAGGATCCCCAGAGTTTTGGGTAGCTGTAGTTAAACCAGGTAAAATCCTTTATGAAATGGGTGGTGTACCCGAAAATATAGCCAGAAAAGCTATTTCAATAGCGGCATCAAAAATGCCTATAAAAACCCAATTCATTATTTCTGAATAGGAATATAGAATGAAAAAGCTAAATAACATTTCAGGATAAAAAGATTATAAGTTTTCTTTTTTTGACAAACAATATTTTTTTACTTCGTCCTTTGCATTAAAAGAAGAGATACAAAAAAATGATATGATTCAACCACAAACCTATTTGAATGTAGCAGACAACAGCGGGGCTCGAAAATTAATGTGTATTCGAATAATAGGAGCTAGTAATCGCCGCTATGCTCATATTGGTGACGTTATTGTTGCTGTAATCAAGGAAGCAATACCAAATACTCCTCTAGAAAGATCAGAAGTGATCAGAGCTGTAATTGTACGTACTTGTAAAGAACTCAAACGTAACAATGGGACGATAATACGATATGATGACAATGCCGCAGTTGTCATTGATCAAGAAGGAAATCCAAAAGGAACTCGAGTTTTTGGGGCGATCCCACGGGAATTGAGACAATTAAACTTTACTAAAATTGTTTCATTAGCTCCTGAGGTATTATAAGACCTAACTATCAATAGTTAGTATAGGATAGGATTAAAAAAATGGTATTGAAATAAAATTAATTAATAGATTGTGTATCACGCATATACCCTTAAGAATTATATATTAATAATTGAATTCGTATATTAATATATAATTCGTCTATATATATAAATAAAAGAAAAATAACATGTTGATTATATTAAAATTAGAGAACAAGAAGGAATTTTAACTTATCATGGGGAAAGACACTATTGCTGATATAATAACCTCTATACGAAATGCTGACATGAATAGAAAAGGAACGGTTCGGATAAGATCGACTAACATCACCGAAAGCATTGTTAAAATACTTTTACGAGAGGGTTTTATCGAAAACGTAAGGAAACATCTCGAAAACAACCAATATTTTTTGATTTTAACCCTAAGACATAGACGAAATAAGAAAGAATCCTATAAAACTATTTTAAATTTAAAGAGAATAAGTCGACCGGGTCTACGAATCTATTCTAACTCTCAACGAATTCCACGAATTTTAGGCGGAATAGGAATTGTAATTCTTTCGACTTCTCAAGGTATAATGACAGACCGAGAAGCTCGACTAAAAAGAATCGGCGGAGAAATTTTGTGTTATATATGGTAATCCTTCTAATATAAAAATTGGATATCCGGAACTTACCATTTGTGAAAAAAAGGGGTTGTGTAATACCACCTCTACTAAAAAAGTTTAGAATTTTTTACCTTGAATGAAATTAAAGAAAAAAATGAATTAATGAAAGTTTTCTTTCTGAATCACTTCCGAACGGCATGGTTAGATTTTGTTTAGATACTAAGAATTTGTTTGATTTTAGGTCATTCTTCTGAAAGGATTTGACATATTTTTGTATAGGTATACCTATAGGAGAAAAAGGTAAAAATTTTAGTAAGTTCTTAGGTATAAGTTAATCGGGGGACAGCCATTTTCTAGACTCCATAACAAGGATTCAAATGAGTAAGTGGTTTTTTCAATTTCAACATTCCTTTCACGAAGATACAATTCAAGATTTCAAAATATCAAGAAACCGTTTTTTGTACAACAATAAGTATATTCAGAGAATTAAGGAATAACAACTATGAAAATAAGGGCTTCCGTTCGTAAAATTTGTGAAAAGTGTCGACTAATCCGTAGGAGGGGACGAATTATAGTAATTTGTTCCAACCCGAGGCATAAACAAAGACAAGGATAATCTTACTAAAGGAAATAAAGGAAAGGAAAAGTTACTTCCAAGGAGCTGGCAAAAAAAAAAAGGCTGTTTTGACATGAAATGGATATATCCATATATTTCTTGTGAAATGAAAAAATATGGCAAAACCTATATTAAGAATTGGTTCACGTAAAAATACACGTAGTGGTTCACGTAAAAATGTACGTAGAATACCAAAGGGAGTTATTCATGTTCAAGCAAGTTTCAACAATACCATTGTGACCGTTACAGATGTACGGGGTCGGGTAATTTCTTGGTCCTCCGCGGGTACTTGTGGATTCAGGGGTACAAGAAGAGGAACTCCTTTTGCTGCTCAAACCGCAGCAGGAAATGCTATTCGAGCAGTAGTGGATCAAGGTATGCAACGAGCTGAAGTAAGAATAAAGGGCCCTGGACTGGGAAGAGATGCAGCATTACGAGCTATTCGTAGAAGCGGTATACTTTTAAGTTTCGTACGAGATGTAACCCCTATGCCACATAATGGTTGTAGACCCCCTAAAAAAAGACGTGTATAGAACTAAATAAAGGCTGAAAGGGTTTCAAGAGAAATAAACGATTCAATGATCTGATCAAATAAAATTACTATGGTTCGAGAGAAAGTCAAAGTATCTACTCGGACACTACAGTGGAAGTGTGTTGAATCAAGAAGAGACAGTAAGCGTCTTTATTATGGACGCTTTATTCTGTCTCCACTTATGAAAGGTCAAGCCGACACAATAGGCATTGCGATGCGAAGAGCTTTACTTGGCGAAATAGAAGGAACATGTATTACACGTGCAAAATCTGAGAACATACCACATGACTATTCTAACATAGTAGGTATTCAAGAATCAGTACATGAAATTTTAATGAATTTGAACGAGATTGTATTAAGAAGTAATCTATATGGAACGCGCAACGCGCTTATTTGTGTCCAAGGTCCCGGATATATAACTGCTCGAGACATAATTTTACCGCCCTCTGTGGAAATCATTGATAATACACAGCATATAGCTACCTTAACGGAACCAATAGATTTGTGTATTGAATTAAAAATCGAGAGGAATCGCGGATATAGTCTAAAAATGT